TTTTTTTTGTTTTATTATAATTTTTTAAACAAACGGTACTGGAAAATAGTAGAATTTATATAAACATTGTTTTATCTAGTCATTCGTATATAAATTCTTATATATATATAAATAAAATAAATTAATTTATAAATAAATAAATTTTTAAATAATTAATAATTTAATAAAAAATTATATTAATATTTAAATTTTTAATTTTATATAAATTATTATATATATAACAGTACTTTATTATTCCAAATAGTCTTATATGATTGAATTTTTTAACTTATAAATATATAATAATTTATATAATATATTAAACATTTATTAAATAGATTATATAAATTATTATTATGTTTATAAATCATATATATTATTTATAATAATAATTTCTGATTTATATTTTTATTATTATTATTATTAAATATTTATATATACAAAATATGTATATATTATTAAATAAACTAAATTGTAAAGTTTATTATTTAAACTAAATTTTATTATTTTAATTAAATTTACTAATATTTAAAATCAAGTATTTAACTATTTAATAATATATATAAAAAAAAAAAAAAGAGTAATTAAGGGATTGTTCTAATTTTTTTTCTAATTTTATATTTTAAAAAATAATTAAGGGATTGTTTTAAATAAAATATATTTTTAGTTATTAATATTTAATATATTTTCTGTATAGAAAATATATTAAATTATTATAATCTTGTTATTATAATAATTTAATATATTTTTTATAAAAAATGCGGGGAGGATTGCACTTTTTTACATTATTTATTAAAAGATTTATATAAAAGATTTTTTTACTGATGATAATTATTTTAGTTAGATATATTTAAAGAGGGTATTCATTGTTTGTTTAATTTTTATTTGTTTTAATAATAAAATTTTATTTTTGTTAATAAATTTATTTTAAAATTTTTTTACATGTAATATTTAAAATGAATAATTAATGTTTTAAAAATAATTAATATTTATTTTTATTCGCAGTGATTAATTTTGTAAAACTAATAATAGTTAGATACAGAAATTTTTTTTTGTATTGGTTAAATTTGTGCCAGCTACCGCGGTTATACAAATAATAGAAATAAATTTTATTAGTATTAGTTAAATAAAATAAATAATTTAAAATAAAATTGAATTTTTTAGGTGAAATTTTAAAATTTAATTTATTTTAAAAAAAAGATTATTTTAAGCTATGAAATTTTAAATTAAAACTAGGATTAGATACCCTATTATTTAAAAAGTTAAAATTAAATACTAAAATATTAATAGATATAATCTTTAAATTTAAAAAATTTGGCGGTATTTTAGTCTATTCAGAGGAATTTGTTCTATAATCGATAATCCACGTTTACCTTACTTAATTTTATTTAATTTGTATATCGCTGTCGTCAGAATATCTTAAAAGAGAAAATAATTTTCTTAATTTAAAAGTTTTATTAATGTCAAGTCAAGGTGCAGTTTATAATTAAGTAGAAATGAATTACAATATAAAGTATATAATAAATGAATAATTTCATGAAAATGAGATTTGAAAGTGGATTTGAAAGTAAATTTATAAATTTATTAAAATTAATTGATTTTAGCTCTAAAATATGCACATATCGCCCGTCGCTCTCATTATAAAATTTTAAAATGAGATAAGTCGTAACATAGTAGATGTACTGGAAAGTGTATCTGGAAAAACAATTTAAAGCTTAATTAGTAAAGCATTTCGTTTACATCGAAAATAAAAACGTGCAAATCGTTTTAGATTGATTATTATTTATTTATTAAAATTTATTTGTTTAGAAATTTTAATTTTAAAAATAATTTTAAAGTTATTTTTATTGTTTAAGTATTGTATAAAGAAAAAATAATTTTTATAATAGTTTATTTGTATTGTATAAGAAAATTGAAATAATTTGAAAAATTTTTATTTTTAAAGAAAAATTTATTTTTTGTACCTTGTGTATCAGGGTTAATTAATTAAATTATAAAATTTTATATTTCTCGATTTTAAGAGATCTAATAAATTAATTTATTTATTGTAGAATAAATATTAATAATAATTTATTAGAAATAAAACGTTATTCGTTCTTAAATATATCTAGTTTTTTAAGAAAAAAATTTAATTTTAATATAAAAAATTATTGATTTAATTATTTTAAATTCAATAAATTTTTTATATAAATATTTTAAGGGATGAGCTTTAAAATAAATAATTATATTTTAAAAATATTTTTTTAAAAAAGTAAGCTTATAAATAGTTATCTTTAAAAATTATGTTATAATTTATTAAAAATATAAAATATTTAATTAAAAATTAATTTTTTATTAAAATATTTATTTTAACAAAAAAAATAAAGTAATAATGATTAAATTAGTAAATATTATAGTTGTTTAATAAAATAAAATCTGAAAGGTTTATTTAAATTAATTCGACAAATTTATATACTCACCTGTTTATCAAAAACATGTCTTTTTAGTTAATTTTTAAAAAGTCTAACCTGCCCACTGAGAATTTTAAATTAAAGGGCCGCGGTATTTTGACCGTGCAAAGGTAGCATAATCATTAGTCTTTTAATTGAAGGCTTGTATGAATGGTTGAATGAAGTATATGTTGTATCTAAAAAATTTATATTTGAATTTTATATTTTAATTAAAATGTTAAAATGATATTAAAAGACGAGAAGACCCTATAAATCTTTATAATTTTATAAATTTAATTTATACAGAAACTTTAAAATTTTATTTTTTAAAATTATTTTATTGGGGTGATATTAAGATTTAATTAACTCTTAAAAAATTTAAACATTTATATATGGTTTATTGATCCATTTTTATGATTAAAAAATTAAGTTACTTTAGGGATAACAGCGTAATTTTTTTAGAGAGTTCATATCGATAAAAAAGATTGCGACCTCGATGTTGGACTAAGAATTATTTTAGGTGTAGAAGTTTAAAATTTAGGTCTGTTCGACCTTTGAATTCTTACATGATCTGAGTTCAGACCGGCGTAAGCCAGGTTGGTTTCTATCTTTAATAAATTAAAATATTTTAGTACGAAAGGACCAAATATTTAAATTGTAGATTTTACAAAAATGAGAAAAATTAATTTGAATAAAAAAATTTTAAAATATTTTTATATAAATAAACTATTTTGGCAGATTAGTGCAATAAATTTAGAATTTATAAATGTAATAAGTTTAATTACAAATAGTATTGATATGGTCTGATTTATTAATACCTTTTATTGGAAGTTTATTATTAATTATTTGTGTAATAGTTGGGGTAGCTTTTTTAACTTTATTAGAACGTAAGGTTTTAGGGTATATTCAAATTCGTAAAGGTCCAAATAAAGTTGGATTTTTAGGAATTCCTCAACCTTTTAGTGATGCAATTAAATTATTTACGAAAGAACAAACCTATCCTTTTGTTTCTAATTATTTAAGATACTATTTTTCTCCTATTATTTCTTTATTTTTAGCGTTGTTGGTATGATTATGTGTGCCTTTTTTAGTTAAATTAAATTCTTTTAATTTAGGGGTTTTATTTTTTTTATGTTGTACAAGTATAGGTGTTTATAGAGTTATAATTGCAGGGTGATCTTCTAATTCAAGATATGCTTTATTAGGGGGTATACGAGCTGTAGCTCAAACAATTTCTTACGAAGTAAGTTTATCTTTAATTTTATTATCTATAATTTTTTTGGTTGGTAATTATAATTTTTTGTCTTTTAATTTGTTTCAAAATTATATTTGATTATTGTTTTTATGTTTGCCTTTAGCAATTGTTTGATTTGCCACTTCTTTGGCTGAAACCAATCGTACTCCGTTTGATTTTGCTGAAGGGGAATCAGAACTGGTTTCGGGGTTTAATGTCGAATATAGAAGAGGTGGTTTTGCATTGATTTTTTTGGGGGAATATGCAAGAATTTTATTTATAAGAATATTATTTTCTGTGCTTTTTTTAGGGGCCGATATTTATTCATTTTTATTTTTTATTAAATTAACAATAATTTCTTTTATATTCATTTGAGTGCGAGGAACTCTGCCTCGTTTTCGTTATGATAAGTTAATATATTTAGCTTGAAAGAGATTTTTACCATTTTCTTTGAACTATTTGTTTTTATTTATTGGTTTAAAAATTTTTATAATTTTTTAAATTTAAATAATTATATTTAGTAATATTTTGAATTATAAAGTTAATAGAATATTAAAATTCTATCTTATGTTTTCAAAACATATGCTTATTCAAGCTCATTAACTTAAGAATTTAGGTTTCTATTAAAAAATAAAATTTAATTTAATAGATTATCTCATCATTTAATTATCAGGGGGCTAATTAAGAAGTAAGAAAAATAAAGAACAGTTAAAATTTGACCTGTTAGATCATATGGGCTTTCTACTGGGCAAGCCCCGATTCAAGTTAGTAAAATTACAATAATTAATATCGTTCAAAATAAAAATTGATTTAAAGGATAGAATTGAATACCTCGAAATTTATTTAAATTTGTAAAAGGTAAAATAAATAAAATTGCAATAGATATAACTAAGGCAATAACTCCTCCTAATTTATTAGGAATTGATCGAAGAATTGCATAAGCAAATAAAAAATATCATTCTGGTTGGATATGTGGAGGGGTCACTAAAGGATTAGCCGGAATAAAATTATCCGGGTCTCCTAGACCATAAGGTGAAATTAGTGTTAATAATAAAAGAATTATAATTATGAAGATAAACCCAAAGATATCCTTAAAAGAATAATAAGGGTGAAATGGGATTTTATCTCTGTTACTGTTAATTCCTAGAGGATTATTTGATCCTGTTTGATGTAAAAATAGTAGGTGAATTACTGTTAATGCAATTACAATAAAAGGAAACAAAAAATGAAATGTAAAAAATCGTGTTAGAGTAGCATTGTCAACTGCGAACCCTCCTCACAATCATTGAACAAGGTCTGTTCCTAAGTAAGGAACAGCCGATAAAAGATTAGTAATTACAGTTGCTCCTCAGAAAGACATTTGTCCTCAAGGAAGAACATATCCTATAAAAGCTGTACCTATTACTAAAAATAGTAGAATTACCCCAACAAATCAGGTAGGAATATATATATATGACCCGTAATATATTCCTCGTCCAATATGTAAATAAATACAAATAAAAAAGAAAGAAGCCCCGTTTGCGTGTAAAGTTCGCAGTAATCAACCGTAGTTCACATCTCGACAAATATGATTAACTGAATTGAAGGCTGTTTCAATATCTGCAGTATAGTGTATAGCTAGAAATAATCCAGTTGCAATTTGAATAACTAAACATAATCCCAGTAAAGAACCAAAATTTCATCAAGCTGAAATATTTGAAGGTGCTGGTAAATCTACTAGAGCATTATTTATAACTTTGAATAAAGGGTGTCTCAATCGTAATGGTTTGTTCATTAGTTAAATTATTTTAGGCCGAAGAGGACCGTTTAAATTTTTTGTAATTTTTACAGCGGCAATTAAGGTTAAAAATAAATAGTTAATTAATAAAATAGTGATTAAATTTGTTGGAAAATTATATAATTTATTTAGAGAAATTGAGTTTTCTTTTGAAATATTATATAATTGTTCATTTAAAATTTCTGTTTCACTATTAAAAATATAATTTATAAGAAGGGTTTTATCTATAAAAAATAAGATAATAGTAAAAAAAGCTAAAGTTAATATAGATATAATAAGAATTTTTATTGAAAAATTAAATATTTCATTTGATGCAAGTGATGTTACATAAATAAACAAAACAAGTATACCCCCCAAAAAAATCAAAAACAAAATGTAAGAAAATCAAAAAGTTTTTCTGTAGTTTCCTGAAATAATACAAATAAAAAAAGTTTGAATTATTAGTATTAGCCCTATAGCTAGTGGATGCTTTATTTGTATAAAGATTGTGCTTGAAATTATACTTAGAAAAGATAAAATAATTTGAAAAATAACAGGAAATAGTTTATTTAAAATATTAATTTTGGGGATTAATGATAGGGGTTTCTCTTTTCCTGATGTTTCAAAAGAATAAAAATTCTTATTTTTGATTTACAAGACCAATGTTTTTGTTAAACTATTAAAACTAATGTTGATATTTTTAAATTGATTTTTACCTATTTATTTGTTTTTTAGAGGAGTGTTTGTATTTGTTTCTAATCGTAAGCATTTACTATCAACACTACTGAGATTAGAGTTTATTGTTCTAAGTTTATTTTTGTTTTTATTTATTTATTTAAATATATTAAATTACGAAATTTATTTCAGAATAATGTTTTTAGTTTTTAGAGTTTGTGAAGGAGCTTTGGGTCTGTCAATTTTAGTTTCTATAATTCGTTCTCACGGGAATGATTATTTTAATTCTTTTTCTATTCTTCAATGTTAAAATTACTATTTTTTTTATTATTTATAATACCTATTTGTTTTAAAAAAGATAATTATTGAACGGTTCAAAATTTTTTATTTCTTATGTTTTTTTTTATAATTAGTTTTAATTTAATTTCTAATTATGAATTAAACATCAGTTATTTTTTAGGAATAGATGTCATTTCATATGGTTTAATTTTACTAAGAATTTGGATTTGTGCTTTAATAATTATGGCTAGAGAAAGAATTTTTAATAAAAATAATTATAGAGGGTTTTTTTTATTTTTTGTTTTATTTTTATTATTAGCTCTTTATTTAACTTTTAGAGTTTACAATTTGTTTTTATTTTATTTATTTTTTGAAAGAAGATTGATTCCGACTTTATTTTTAATTTTAGGGTGAGGTTACCAACCTGAACGATTGCAGGCAGGTCTTTATCTCTTATTTTATACATTATTTGCTTCTTTACCTTTATTAGTCTCTATTTTTTATTTAATGGCTTCTTACCAAACAATAAATTTTTTCATTTTATCTAATTTTTTTATTTATTATAAATTATTTTATTTAACAATAATTTTTGCATTTTTAGTTAAAATACCGATATTTTTAGTTCATTTGTGATTACCAAAAGCCCATGTTGAAGCACCCGTAGCAGGATCAATAATTTTAGCCGGAATTTTGTTAAAGTTAGGGGGTTACGGGTTAATCCGGGTATTTCCTATACTAATAACAAGAGGAATAATATTTAATTATTGATGAATTTCTATTAGATTAATTGGAGGTGTTTTAATTAGTTTAGTTTGTTTACGCCAAACTGATTTAAAGGCTTTAATTGCTTATTCTTCCGTTGCTCACATAGGAGTTGTATTAGGGGGTATAATGACTTTTTCTTTTTGGGGATTAAGAGGATCTTATACAATAATAATTGCTCATGGCTTGTGTTCTTCGGGTTTATTTTGTTTAGCTAACATATCATATGAACGATTAGGTAGCCGAAGTTTATTAATTAATAAGGGGCTATTAAATTTTATACCTAGTCTTACATTATGATGATTTTTACTATGCTCAAGAAATATATCGGCCCCTCCGTCATTAAATTTATTAGGTGAAATTTGCTTGTTGAATAGACTAGTTAGATGGTCTTGATTAACAATATTGTCTATTTCTTTACTTTCATTTTTTAGAGCTGCTTATACTTTATATTTATATTCTTTTAGCCAACACGGTAAATTATTTTCTGCTATATTTTCTTTTTCTTCTGCCTATATTCGAGAATATTTGGTCTTATTTTTGCATTGATTTCCGCTAAATTTATTAATTTTAAAAAGTGAAAGTTGTTTACTGTGATTATAATTAATAAATTTAAATAGTTTAATAAAAATACTGATTTGTGGTGTCAGGGATATGAATAATTTCATTTTAGATCGTGTTTATTTTTTCTATTTGTTTTATCAGATTTTTAATTTTATTCATAATTAGAGTAATTTTTTTTTTTTTTAGTTTGTCCTTTTTATTAAATAGATTAGTTTATTTTATTGAGTGAGATTTAATTTCTTTTCAGTCTTCTTCTATTGTAATAACTTTTTTATTTGATTGAATAAGAATAATATTTATATCTTTTGTTTTATTTATTTCTTCTTTGGTGATTTTTTATAGAAAAGATTATATAAGTCATGATATTAATATTAATCGTTTTATTCTTTTAGTTTTATTATTTGTATTTTCAATAATAATATTGATTATTAGTCCTAATTTAATTAGAATTTTATTAGGGTGGGATGGCCTAGGATTAGTATCTTATTTATTAGTTATTTATTTTCAAAATGTAAAATCTTTTAATGCTGGGATAATTACAGCTCTTTCTAATCGGATTGGGGACGTAGCCTTGTTGTTAGCTATTGCTTGAATATTAAATTATGGTAGATGAAATTATATTTTTTATATTGAAATTATAAAAACTGATTATGAAATAATAATTATTGCTTTTTTAGTTATTTTAGCAGCTATAACAAAAAGAGCTCAAATTCCATTTTCAGCCTGACTTCCTGCTGCGATAGCAGCTCCAACTCCTGTTTCAGCTTTAGTGCATTCTTCAACATTGGTTACTGCTGGGGTGTATCTTCTTATTCGGTTTAATGTTTTGTTTGTTGACACAATTTTTGGGCAAACTTTATTGTTAATAGGAGGTTTAACAATATTTATAGCTGGGTTAGGGGCCAATTTTGAATTTGACCTAAAAAAAATTATTGCCCTTTCTACGCTTAGTCAACTAGGTTTAATAATAAGAATTTTAGCAATAGGGTTTCCTAAATTAGCTTTTTTTCATTTATTAACACATGCTTTATTTAAGGCTTTATTATTTATGTGTGCTGGGGTAATTATTCATAATATAAAAAATTCTCAAGATATTCGGACTATAGGATCTCTTTCTATTCATATACCTTTTACAACTACGTGTTTAAATGTAGCAAATTTAGCTTTATGCGGGTTTCCTTTTTTAGCTGGGTTTTATTCTAAGGATTTAATTTTGGAAGTAGTTAGTTTATCTTATGTAAATATATTTGCTTATTTCTTATATTTTTTTTCTACTGGGCTAACTGTCAGTTATTCATTTCGTTTAGTTTACTATTCTCTTTCCGGTGAATTTAATTCTAGAAGTTTAAATTGTGTCAGAGATCATATATCCTATATATTATATAGAATGGCAATTCTTTTGTCTATAGCAATTATAGGGGGAGGTTTATTGAGATGATTAATTTTTCCTACACCGGCTATAATTTGTTTAAGCCCTATATTAAAAAATTTGACCTTGTTTGTTTGTATCGTGGGGGGTTTATTTGGGTATATAATTACTAATGTGTCCTTATATTTTAACAATAAATCTTTAAGAAATTATATGTTTTGTTTTTTAAATAGAACAATATGGTTTTTACCTTTCTTGTCTTCAACAAATTTAGTAGTCGTTCCTTTAAAGTTAGGGGTGGTTGTTACCAAGAGTTTTGATCAGGGATGATCTGAATTTTTTGGAGGCCAACATATTTACAAATTAATGTCTTATTTTTCAGTTTTTGTTCAATTTCTTCAAAGAAACAGATTAAAAATTTATTTAATAAGATTCGTTTTTTGAGTAATTTTCTTGGTTTGTTTTATATTTTTTTAGATTCAAATAGCTTATAAATTAGAGCGTTACACTGAAGATGTAAATGAGGTTTATTTAATCTTTGAATATTTAATAACTAATTTTAGTATATCTATAAAAAAATAAATTTTTATTTTTACAGTGAAAATGTAATGTTTTTGTTAAACTATATAAATTTAAAAGAAATATTAATGGAGTTTAACCATTAAGAATAAAAGTTAGCAGCTTTTTTCTGAATCTCATATTTCGTGTTAAATTCTTAATTGGGTTTAAAAACCAGTTCTATCATTAACAGTGATAAGCCTCTTTTTGGCTTCAATTAATATATTAAAATAAAGAATAAGGATGCACAGTGACATCTAAGATTAGGTCGAAACTAATTGCAATTTATCGCTTCGTATTCAAGCCAAAATTTTTATTAAGGTAGATTGAAAAATCAATACTTTTTGATTGCAAATCAAATGTTATATTTAACTACAACCCTTATTTAGTTTGATCAGTTTAGAGCACCTTGATTTCATTCATGGTATAATCCAATTAATAAAATAGTAATAAAAATAGTTCTTGTGATAGTTCAAGTAATTAGATTAGATGTTTTAATAATTATAATTATTGGGATAATTAAGGCAATTTCTACATCAAAAATTAAAAAAATAATAGCAATTAAAAAAAACTGAATAGAAAAAGGTAGGCGAGAAGAATTTAAAGGATCAAATCCACATTCAAAGGGTGATATTTTTTCTCGATCTAAGATTCTTTTTTTTGAAAGTAAAGATGCAAGAATTATTACAATTATTGAAATAATAAATACAATGTAAGCTAAAATTAATAAATTTAAAATTATTTATACTAAAATTTTTTAGACCTTGTGATTGGAAGTCACATATACTTTTATACTATATAAATTAATTTTATCTACCTCATCAGTAAATAGAAATATACAAAAATAACCAAACTACATCAACAAAGTGTCAGTATCAAGCTGCTGCTTCAAATCCAAAATGATGTGTTTTAGAAAAATGTGAATTTATATGACGAATTAAACAAATTAATAAAAAAGTAGTTCCAATTAATACATGAAGACCGTGGAACCCTGTCGCCATATAAAAAGTAGATCCATATACTGCATCAGCAATAGTAAAAGGAGCTTCAATATATTCATAAGCTTGAAGTATAGAAAAATAAACTCCTAAAATAACAGTAAAAAATAGTCCTTGAGTTGTTTGTGAATGATTACCTTCTATTAGACCATGATGGGCTCAAGTGACAGTGACCCCTGAAGAAAGAAGAATTGCAGTATTTAGAAGAGGTACTTGAAACGGGTTAAAAGCAATAATTCCTAATGGAGGTCACGAACTCCCTAATTCAATTGTAGGAGAAAGTCTACTATGAAAAAAAGCTCAAAAAAATCTGACAAAAAAGAAGATTTCTGAAACAATAAATAAAATTATTCCTCATCGGAGACCAAGGGTAACATTATAGGTGTGTAATCCTTGAAAAGTTCCCTCTCGTGAAACATCTCGTCATCATTGGTATATAGTTAAAATTGTAATAATATTACCTAATAAAAATAATCTGCTATCATATTGATGAAATCATTTAATTAATCCTGATACGGTTGTTATTGCTCCGATTGCCCCTGTTAAAGGTCAAGGGCTATAATCTACTAGGTGAAATGGGTGATTTGCGTGTGTTGACATTTATAAATCAAGTTTATTAATTAAATTACTTCTCTAGAATAAAGGGTTCTTAAAACAGCAAATACATAAGATTGAATAATTGCTACAGCTGATTCAAGAATTAATAAAGCAATTTGGCCTACAATTAAAAAAGAAAGAAGGAAATAAGATAATGAATTTCCTGTATTTCCTAATAGTGTAAGAAGAAGATGTCCTGCAATTATATTTGCAGTTAGTCGAACAGCTAATGTACCAGGTCGGATTATATTACTAATAGTTTCAATACATACTATAAAAGGTATAAGAACAGAAGGGGTTCCTTGAGGAACAAGATGAGCAAATATATGTTGGGTGTGGTTTAATCATCCGTATAATATAAAAGCTAATCATAAAGGAAGGGCTAATGAAAGAGTAAGAGTTAAGTGACTAGTTCTTGTAAAAATATACGGGAATAACCCTAAGAAATTATTAAAAAGAATTAGTCTAAAAAGAGAAATGAATAAAAAAGTTCTTCCTCCTGAACTTTGAGGTCCTAGAAGTGTTTTAAATTCTATATGTAAAGTTAAAATAATATTGTTTCAGATTAAATTTATTCGAGACTGTAAAAATCAATATGTTGATGGAATTAATAATAATCCAATAAAAGTTCTTAATCAATTTAATGATAAATTAAAAATAGTTGTTGAAGGGTCAAATACAGAAAATAAATTTGTTATCATTTTCAGTTTAAGCTATTGTTAATTAAGTTGTTTTTCTTTTCATTTTGATTTAAATTTTTAAAGAAAAAACAATAATAATTTATAATATTAAAAAGAATTATTGTAATAAAAAAGACAAAAAATAGAATCAATCATCTAATAGGGGCTATTTGTGGAATTAAAAAATATCAAATATTTGATAATTTTAGTTTGACATACTAATGTTATTTATTTAACTAATTTTTTCATTAGAAGTAATTGCTAGATTACTATAAAATGGTTTAAGAGACCAGTACTTGCTTTCAGTCATCTAATGAAATTAATTTATATTAGAAATTCATTTAATAAAATAATTAGTAGGAACTCTTTCAATTACAATAGGTATAAAACTGTGATTTGCTCCACAAATTTCTGAACATTGACCAAAAAATAAACCAGGTCGATTAATTAAAAAATTTGTTTGATTTAATCGCCCTGGCATAGCGTCAATTTTTACACCCAGGGCAGGAACAGCTCATGAATGAAGAACATCGGCAGCTGACACTAAAATTCGAATTTGATTATTAACTGGAAGAACAATTCGATTGTCTACATCTAATAGACGAAACCCATTTGTTTCTAGTTCGTTAGTAGGAATTATATAAGAATCAAATTCAATATTTAAAAAATCTGAATATTCATAACTTCAATATCATTGGTGGCCAATTGTTTTTAAAGTAATTGCAGGATCATTAATTTCGTCTAATAAGTATAAAAGTCGAAGAGACGGTAAAGCAATAAATATAAGAACAATAGCGGGTAAAATAGTTCAAATAACTTCAATTGTTTGTCCATGTAATAAAAATCGATTTGTGTACTTATTAAAAAATAATATACCTATAAGATATCTTACTAAAATGGTGATTATAATTAGAATTAATAAAGTATGATCATAAAAGAAATTTAATTGTTCTATTAAAGGAGATGCTCTGTCTTGAAGACCTAAATTTGATCATGTAGCCATTTGTTTTTCTAACAAAAGTTTATTACTTTATATATGAGGCTTAAACTCATTGCACTAATCTGCCATATCAGAAAAATCAAAAACTTTAATTAGTTAATAATGGAAGTTCATTATAACTATGTTCAGCTGGAGGTAAATTTTGGTATCATTCAATAGAAGAATTTAATTGAACAGGATAAAGAGGTATTCGATTAGTAACTATTCTCTCTCAGATAATAAATAAGAAAAACAAGGTACCAAATAAAGAAATTGTTGAACCAATTGTAGAAATTACATTTCAAGAAGTGTAAGCGTCAGGATAGTCAGAATATCGGCGAGGTATCCCAGCTAATCCTAAAAAATGTTGTGGAAAGAATGTTAAATTTACTCCAATAAATATAATGATAAATTGTGATTTAAGTCATTCTTCATTTAAGACTAATCCTGAAAGTAACGGGTATCAATGAACAAATCCTGCTATAATAGCAAATACTGCTCCTATAGAAAGTACATAATGGAAATGAGCAACTACATAGTATGTATCATGAAGAACAATATCAATAGATGAGTTAGCAAGTACAACACCTGTTAAACCCCCAACAGTAAATAAAAATACAAACCCTAATGCCCATAGTATTGACGGTGAATAGTTAATTTGTGTTCCGTGTAATGTGGCAAGTCAGCTAAAAATTTTAATTCCGGTAGGAACTGCAATAATTATAGTTGCTGATGTAAAATAAGCTCGGGTATCGACGTCTATTCCGACTGTAAATATATGATGAGCTCAAACAACAAACCCTAGTAGACCAATAGCTAATATAGCGTAGATTATCCCTAAGGCTCCGAATGTTTCCTTTTTTCCTCTTTCTTGGCTAATAATATGTGAAATTATACCAAATCCTGGTAAAATTAAAATGTATACTTCAGGATGTCCAAAAAACCAAAATAAATGTTGATAGAGAATAGGGTCTCCTCCTCCAGCTGGGTCAAAAAATGATGTATTTAAATTTCGATCTGTTAATAGTATTGTGATGGCACCAGCAAGAACGGGGAGAGAAAGAAGAAGTAAAATAGCAGTAATAACAACTGACCAAACAAATAAAGGCATACGGTCTAATGTAATACCTCTAGACCGTATATTAATAACAGTGGTAATAAAATTTACTGCTCCTAAAATAGATGAGATTCCTGCTAAATGAAGAGAGAAAATTGCTAGATCAACAGAAGCCCCAGCATGAGCAATTCTTGAAGAAAGAGGAGGATAAACAGTTCATCCTGTTCCTGCCCCGTTTTCAACAATTGAGCTTGAAAGAAGAAGCGTTAATGCAGGAGGTAGTAATCAAAAACTTATATTATTTATTCGTGGGAAAGCTATATCTGGTGCCCCTAGTATAAGGGGTACAAGTCAATTACCAAATCCACCAATTAAAATAGGTATAACTATAAAAAAAATTATTACAAAAGCATGAGCTGTAACAATCACATTATAAATTTGATCGTCGCCAATAAGGGATCCAGGGTGACCTAATTCAGCACGAATTAAGATACTAAGGGAAGTACCTACTATTCCTGATCAAGCCCCGAAAATAAAATATAGTGTACCAATATCTTTATGATTTGTAGAAAATAATCATTGTCGCAAATTTAAATATAGATTAAATGGCTGAAGATTAGGCAATAGACTGTAAATCTATTTATGAGATTAATTCTCTTTAATCATGGGCTTTATATTCATAAATGATATTAGACTGCAATTCTAAAGGAGTAAATATATTTTTACTAAAGCTTAAACTAAATTAAGGCCTAAAAGATTATTTTCTTATATTTATAGCTTTGAAGGCTATTAGTTTAATTAACTTAAAGCCTTGATAAATAATAATTTTTAAATTGTTCAGAAAAACATTGAAATTAAAAATAAACCAAATACTGTAAAAAAATTAAATGTTAAACAATAAAAATAATTTTTTAAGTAAAAAAATTTTTTGAAATTTCAATTATTTTCGTCATGGTTTAATAAAAAGGCGTTATAGCATACTCGAATATAAAAAAACAAAGTAATTAAAGTAAAAAACACTATTACAATTATAATAAAGAAAGTATTAGTATTAATTAATGATTGGATAATAATTCATTTAGGAAAAAATCCAACAAAAGGAGGTAATCCTCCTAATGATAAGAAAGGCATAAACAGGAAGAATTTAACTGAAGGATTAAATTTAAAAAAAGAGAACATTTGCATTAGATTAAAAATCTTGAAATTGTTAAGCAAAAAGATTACAGAAATTGATAAAAAAGAATAAAAAACAAAGTAAGTTATTCATAAATTTTCAGAATAAAGTATCCCCGAAATTAATCACCCAAGATGATTAATTGAAGAAAACGCCATTAATTTTCGAAGAGATGTTTGATTGAGCCCTCCTAATGAGCCAATAATAATAGAACTTATAATAATGAAATAAAAAAAATAAAAATTAATACAGTAAGAAACTAGTATTAAAGGTGCAATTTTTTGTCATGTTATTAAAATAATTGAATTATTTCATCTTAAACCTTCTATAACACTTGGGAATCAAAAATGGAAAGGGGCTGCTCCACTTTTTAATAATAATGTTGAAGAAATTAATAATGAAGAATATACAGAAAAATTAGTTCTTATTCAGTTATTTAATATGAAAAATAAAATAATCGAAAATAATAAAATGGAAGAAGCTAATGCCTGTGTTAAAAAATATTTTAAAGAAGCTTCAGAAGAAAATAAATTATTAGTACTTATTATTAAGGGAATAAAAGACAATAAATTAATTTCTAGGCCTATTCAAGCCCCGAATCAAGAAGAAGACGAAATAGTTAATAAGGTCCCTCTAATTAGAGTAATTAAAAATAATCTTTTGTAAGTATTTTTTATAATTAAAAAGAAAAGGATTAAAACCTTTATAAGTGGGGTATGAACCCAATAGCTTCGTTAGCTTATCTTTTTAAGAAGTGGTCTATAACTAAAAATATATTTTGGTGTAAGATGCACAAAAGTTTTTGATACTTTTAGAAATAGTTTAATTCTGTTAAATATAAAAATAATGAATATAGTTAAATAACTATATTATTTACCCTATCAAGGTAATCCTTTTATCAGGCAATTCATT